TGGTTGGATTAGCCCACTTTTCTGTAGGTTATATATTCACTTACGCAGCTTTCTTGATTGCCTCTACATCAGGCAAATTTGGTTAATTCATTTTTTTATATATTAATATGTTCTATCATCGACAATCTCATTTTGTTCGATAGAGAAGGTGGTCCACCTTCTTATATTTCTACATCTAGGATTCGACTTGTATCATTGATAATAATAGGAACTGAACCATTATGGCAAGGAAAAGTTTGATTCAGAGGGAGACGAAGAGGCAGAGATTAGAACAGAAATATCATTTGATTCGTCGATCCTCAAAAAAGGAAATAAAAAAAGTTCCGTCGTTGAGTGACAAATGGGAAATTCATGGAAAATTACAATCCCCACCACGTAATAGCGCACCCACACGTCTTCATCGACGTTGTTTTTCGACTGGAAGACCGAGAGCTAACTATCGAGACTTTGGATTATCCGGACACATACTTCGTGAAATGGTTCATGCATGTTTGTTACCAGGTGCAACAAGATCAAGTTGGTAAGGATCAAACTATCCCTTCATGTTTCTATTGATCTCTATGATCATAGATCATAGAGAGCTCCCTTTACCATTCTGTATAAATAGGCTATTCTATTTGTATAGATATGGTAGAGGGGCACATACAATCCTCGTTTGTCCATTAGTTCCCATCTCTTCTCTTCAACGCGGGGTAGAGCAGCTTGGTAGCTCGCAAGGCTCATAACCTTGAGGTCACGGGTTCAAATCCTGTCTCCGCAATATTGATCGTTTTTTTGTCAAAAAAAAATTTTAGGTCCGACTCTGTTAACTCGTCATTAATTTAATTTTAATAATGACTGTTTTTCTTTTTGGATGGGATGAAAAGAAGTAAGAAGAGAAGATAGAACCACTACGCTATCGTAGTAAACTCTACCGAATCATTTATCCTATTACATCACTATAGGCGGATAGCGGGAATCGAACCCGCGTCTTCTCCTTGGCAAAGAGAAATTTTACCATTCGACCATATCCGCATTTTTTTCGTTCCTGATAAGCACGTATATGCCCCCACCTATATGATATATCATGTCTGGATCGTTATTGTGCAGGGACGGATACTATCTTCAGAATGATTCCAATTATTTATTATTCTAATTATATAACAATAACATAATAAAACATAATCAAATATATTATATATATTATATTTATATTATATATGTTATAAATTTATATTATATATGTTATAATAAATAATAATAACATAATTCATTTTTTTGTTTCATTCAAGAAGTTGGACTTTGACCCCCCCAATTTTTTTCTTTATTTTCATTTTCGGGACTCATATTATGGAATATATTATGTTATGGAATTTTAACGTATCTCACAACCCGAAGGGATTCAAGGGGGGGTCATTTCTTTTTTGATCCGGGAAATACTGAATCGGTTCAAGAGATGAGCGAATTAAGGATAGCTACTAGAAAGACTAATCCAATCCATAATGATGTACCAGAAAATACAACATTTTTGTTACTTGACCAACCGTCAGAAGAAGCAAATACAACGGGTACACTAATCAATAAGATTGATGAAGTAGCAATTAATGCAAAAACAGCCAATTGGAAAGCAATAGTCATGCTTCTAATCCTCCAAGCTACCAACAAATAAACTATACCATTTGATCCCTCTCTCAGCCAAAAAATTGTAATAAAATGCATCATGGAGGGATTTGACCATGAACCCATTGATCCTATAGGACTTATTACCACTTTATTCGGAATTCGGACATGGAGTCGAGGAGCCGAGCCATTTTTATTTCCTTCACAAATGTGCGTACTGGCTCATGCATCTATCCATATATACAGATAGATAAATAAAAAATCTATATATTCACCGGGTTGTTTCTACGGATAGTGATGGTATCAAGTCATATGACCATGTTCTATTCTGGAGAATACAAATAAAATAAAATGGAGATTTCTTTCGGAGAGATGGCTGAGTGGTTGATAGCTCCGGTCTTGAAAACCGGTATAGTTCTTTGTTCAGAACTATCGAGGGTTCGAATCCCTCTCTCTCCTTTTACTCGTTGAATCTATTTCTTCCTTTATTTGTTTCGCCTGGCTCGGCTAGGTGGGCTAACCAGGCGAAACAAATAGATATAACGGAGTTAAAAAAAGTAAGACTTTTTAAATATCACCCGATCCCAATTCCAATACGTATGATGGAATCAAATTGAGTCCTACTTCAGGCATTTGATCTTATGTCTCAGTTAAGAGGGGTCATGAAAAGAACAGGTTCCAAATCACGATCAATTCCTTTTTCAAATCCTGCTGCGGCTGCACGGGCCCTTCCCGCATGCCACAAATGCCCCACGAATAGGAAGAATCCTAGAACAAAATGAGAGGTAGCTAACCAGCTTCTAGGAGAAACATAATTGACTGCATTGATCTCGGTAGCTACACCACCCACGGAATTTAAAGAACCTAAAGGAGCATGAGTCATATATTCTGCGGAACGACG